TTAAAAAGGCTAATCAGTTATTTCTTCCACGGACCCGAGGATACCAATATTAGCACTGATGGTACGAAAATGTAATTCGCTATTCAAACAACTATTCAGAGTTCCTAGAGCTCTTTGTAAAGCTTGTTGGAAAACTTGCTGTCGTACCTGATTAACCGCTCTTTGTTGTTCAAAAAAAAGAGTTTCATTTTTGTAATTTTTTAATTGTTCCAAACTATCGCAAGTAGCATTAATCAAATTTATTTTCTCTCTTTCTATCTCAGAGTATCCATTCAGTCTATACTCATCTGCTTCCATTTCCACTTTACGTAATCGAGCCCGCGCTCTTTCGAGCTGTTCAGCGGCCCCTCTACGTAATTCTTCTGAATTTCGAATAGTACTCAAGATCCTTTGTTTTCGCTTATCTAATAAATCATTTAATGAAAGTAGATTATCTTTACATTCATTTCACAACTCTCATATCTCTTCCCGAACCAAACATGAATCTTTTGATTCATTTGGCTCTCACGCTCAATTGTTTCTTTCCTTTGATAGACATTCCCATATCTTTGATCTTTGAATGGAATGAACCTATCCTCTCTTGAGCCTATCCTCTCTTTTCTGTTCGTATTCAAAGATATCGAAACTGATCTAACATCAGAATATTAGGATAGTTAGGATAGTAGGACTCTTCAGACCAGACAAAAAATAAAAAATTGTCAGCAAAGTTGTTTCTTTATTTGTTCTTTATTCACAAACTTTTTTTTTTCATCCAAAAAATTAAAAAAATTTATCTTTTTTATACAATATATAGGTCGTCGATTTGGCAGTGGATAAAAAAAGGGGTGGGGGAATATACCCATCTTTCCTATACCTGTAAATGGTTCAAATAAATTTATCCATATGAGTGTTATACATCGGATAAATTCCCAATTATTTATTTATTTATTTTTTTTTTTATTTGCGGTATTTCGGTACTAATGTAGCGGTAGAAAGAGTACCACGGTATGCTGTGCCTGGACTTCAAACAATTTATCTTTAACCATGTAAAAGACCTCAACATTATTGGTTGATAGAGAATCAAAGTTCATTTACCAATTAGTCACGAAATGCTATGGTTCTTAGATATGATTTCTTAATAAAATCCAATTACGAAGTAATTCGTCGAGATTGTGCACCCTTTTTCCTATTTACGCAAATAAAAAAAAGAATACATAAATATAAAGCAAAGTGCAGCCGGCGAAATCCAACCTATTCTTGAAATACACAACTCGCACACACTCCCTTTCCAAAAAAAATCAATATACCCAGCACAACGCTTAGATTTATTGGATTTGTTGCTAAAATATCGGTATTAAACTCGAAACTCCCAGCGGATGGCCAGTGCCCCACGGAAACAAAGGAATCGGTTATATTTTTCATATGCTCTCCTCTTATAGATAGGACTAACAAAGAACAGAGTTCTTTTTGTATCACTCCACTCGCCTCCCCCCTTTTTTTTATCGATTTTTTTGTTCCATTTCTTATTTTTAATGGAATTTTACTAAACTAAGAACGAAAGGGAAGAAAGCGAGTGGATCCGCTAATTCCTTATCCTCAAATCAGTCCCTCCCAAAGTATTGTTTCGACAAACAAAAAATAAATAGTTATAGGAGTAAAATTCGAAGGAGCAAAGGGAAACTCCCAGCTAATAAAATAAGAAAAAAGATAGGTCCCCCTTTTTTTTACATTTTTATTCTACGATAAAATTAAACAAAAGGATTTGCAAATAAAAGAGCTAATGCCACGACCAGTCCATAAATTGTTAAAGCTTCCATAAAAGCCAGACTAAGCAATAAAGTACCTCGTATTTTACCCTCTGCTTCTGGTTGTCTCGCAATACCTTCTACAGCTTGGCCCGCAGCAGTACCTTGACCAATCCCAGGTCCAATAGAAGCAAGCCCCACAGCCAATCCAGCAGCAATAACGGAAGCAGCAGAAATAAGTGGATTCATGGTAATTTCCTCGCACAAAAAAAAAAAAAAGAAATGGTTAATGATACAACCAACCAATGAATTACTACTTAATCTTTATCCACTTCTTTTTAGACTTTTACTATTTACTTTACTATACTACCTTTTTACTTACTTCTTTTTTTTTTATTGATACTTATCACTAAAATCTATCGGGTCGAAGTAGCTAAAAACTCCAACAGAATATTACTTAATTTTAAGAACTACTTCCATATACTGTTTTTCCTTTCTTTCTACCCATGATGGAGTTTTATGTAAATAGATACATACGGTTTTAGCCATTGTGTTTTCTTGTTTAGAAACTCTTATATTCTTTCATTCAATTAACAATCACAGAAAAAATAGAAAAAGGACTGATATTTGAATCTATATAAATTATAAATGAAGTGAGCTAGAAAAAAAGAGATAGGGATAATTCCTATCTAACTAGTAAATAACATATACTTTTTTTCTTCCATAACGTAAACCACCTGCACTTTAATACATAATATTAGCTATTTTAATTTTATTCTCCAGCCCTGTGGATTATATTGAACCCCGCATTGCTTTAATTGGGATAAGCTTAAAAAACTATTTCGAAAGTTAGTCAATGATGACCCTCCATGGATTCACCTATATAAGCCGCAGCCAAAGTTGAAAAAATAAGAGCTTGAATACCACTTGTAAATAATCCAAGAAACATGACAGGTATAGGAACTACTGAAGGCACTAAAGAAACAAGAACAACAACTACTAATTCATCAGCCAATATATTCCCGAAAAGTCGAAAACTAAGAGATAAAGGCTTTGTAAAATCTTCTAGGATATTAATTGGTAAAAGTATTGGAGTTGGTTGAATGTATTTACCGAAATATCCCAATCCTTTTTTGCTAAGACCCGCATAGAAATATGCCACTGACGTGGGTAAAGCTAAAGCAACAGTAGTATTTATATCATTCGTGGGCGCAGCTAACTCCCCATGAGGTAACTTTATGATTTTCCAAGGTAAAAGAGCACCTGACCAGTTAGAAACAAAAATAAATAGGAACATCGTTCCAATAAATGGAACCCAAGGACCATACTCCTCTCCAATCTGAGTTTTGCTCAAGTCTCGAATAAATTCAAGGACATATTCGAAGAAATTCTGCCCGTCGGTCGGAATGGTTTGTGGATTCCGAACAGCTATGATGGCTGAACCTAATAAAATAGCAATTACAACCCAAGAAGTGATAAGCACTTGGGCATGAATTTGTAAACCTCCTATTTCCCAATATAAATGTTGGCCTACTTCGACACCTGACATATCGTATAACCCTTTGAGTGTTTTAATGGAACATAGTATAACATTCATATTGCCCTATAATAGAAATCGAACTTAAAAAAGGAATTATTTTGATTCAACCATATCTTTCTCAATTCATCTACCTTCATTCATGAATAGGAATCATACATTATATTTAGATATATTTAGAATACCAAGAAATTACATAAAAAAAAATACCAATCATTTTTTATTAAATATTCAAAACATAGTTCAAAAATGCAAACCAAAATAATAAACAATCAAAGAAATCCATGGAGTTCAACAAAAAGGAACTAATCTTCTTCTTCTTTTTCTTAACTATTAAATTATAAGATAATCAACCTTTTTTTATATAACTATTTCGGCCCTCCAAAATTGCGGATACTAATTTGGTAAGAATCAATCGAATCGATGCTATAGCATCATCGTTGGCCGGAATAGAAATATCTGCAAGATCTGGGTCACAATTTGTATCGATTAAACAAATCGTCGGAATGCCCAAAATGACACATTCTCGAAGAACCATATATTCTTCTTGCTGATCAACGATAATTACAATATCGGGCAATCCCGTCATATATTTGATCCCACCCAGATATGTTTGCAAGGTGGATAACTTTCTCTTCAACATTGCTGCATCTCCTTTTGGGAGACGGGCGAGTTTCCCCATTTTTTGTTCCGCTCTTAAGTCCCTGAACTTCTGAAGTCTTGTTTCTGTAGTAGACCAATTTGTTAACATACCACCAAGCCATTTTTTATTAACATAATGACATCGAGCCCTTATTGCTGCTGATGCTACTAAATCCGCTGCTTTATTTTTGGTGCCAACGATTAAGAAGTTTTTTCCCATACTTGCTGCATCAAAAACTAAATCGCAGGCTTCTGATAAAAAACGAGCAGTTATAGTAAGATTTGTAATATGAATACCTTTACGCTTTGCAGAGATGTAAGGAGCCATTCTAGGATTCCATTTCTTAGTACCATGACCAAAATGAACTCCTGCTTCCATCATCTCTTCAAAATTTATGTTCCAATATCGTCTTCCCATTTTGCCACACTTTATCTTTATCTTTTTTTTTTTTAGAGAGATTCAGTAACCTGTGAAATAAATAATTGTTCCGACGGAACCTTATACCAGGATTGACCATTGATCTACGACCAAAATCATGAATTTATTTTCATTCTTTATTTTTCGTTGATTACCAAATCCATAATGGGACCAGAGAATTCAAGTAAAAAGAATGAACCTCTTGTTAGGAATTACTAAATAATGTATCATGTAAATGATTGGTCTGATGTCCCATGGAAATAGTTCGGGACGCAAGAACAAAAAAAAATTCTCAAAATTCTCTATAGTGTAACAAAATATCTCTCATCTCCAATTCGAATAGATTCTTCCTTTTTATTTTCAAATGAATGTTTTTATCTTGCTTTGAACGATGTACTAATTTTTTGAATCCAGTACCAACCGGTATAATCCCCCCCAGAACAACGTTCTCTTTCAGCCCTTTCAACCAATCAATACGACCTCGTAGAGCAGCTTTTGCTAAAACTCGAGCAGTTTCTTGAAAACTCGCTTCGGATATGAAACTTTGAGTATTCAGAGATGACTTCGTTATTCCCAATAAGATTGCCCGATAACAGATCGCTTCGTCCAAAACACGCCCTGCTCGCTCTGCTCGCAACAATCCAATCAGTTCCCTAGGTGAAAACACATTAGACATTCCATCTTCTGAAACCAACACTTTTGATGTTACTTGACGTACAATAATCTCTATATGTCTATTATGGATCTGTACCCCCTGGGATCGATAAACCTTTTGGATCTTATTAACCAAAGAGATACGACTTTGTGCTATGGTTAGTTCAGCTCCAATCAAGAATCCCCAGGGTATCCCAAGAAGCCTTCGGCTACGTTCGTCCCAACCTTCAACTCTCTTTTTGAGGTTCATCGATATTGAATCAATTGAACGAACTTCTAAGATTTGTTCCACTTTTGGAAGACCTTGCGTGATATCGCCGGATCTCGATTTTTCATATATAAATGTAATTAATGTATCTCTTTCATAAAAGGTTTTCCCATAATGGCCATGAACAGTTGCTCCCGGAGTGACCAAATAGGGCTTAGCTGATCTTATAACTAAAGAGTCAACATGAACAATGAAAATTTTACCAGATTTTTTTATGCGTGATCCGTATTTCAATAGACATAAATTTTCACAAAGAAATAGGCCAAGGCTAATTATCGTCCATGCCTCTTCACAATAATCGTGATGGAGAAAACACCAATTAAAATGGAATAAATTCCAAATGATGTTACTACACGGATCGGGATTATAAATCCTACTATTTTCATCTAGGAAACAGTATTGAAATTGAAGTACTTGGAAAGTCTGTTGAAAATTGTCAAATAACAAATAGTTCTTTAAAAAGATTTGATTATGAGTTATTAAATAGTAAGATAAACAAGGATTCGCTATTTTAAATACAGTAGTACCTAAGGGACCCAACAAATCCCTAATTGGATTCATGGGATCCAATTCTTTTGTCGCATTATTATATCTCGAAGTATTAAAGGGGCCAATTCGAGAACAATTGGATGATGACAAAATTCGGAAAGATTGGCATTCCTTATTTCGATTCAACAACGTACCAAGAGTTCCCTGATGTTGGGGAAATGATTGAGTCTTTGCCTTGGAATTAAAAGGATTTATATTGGTACGATCTAATCCAATATTGTAAATCAATCCTGAACTTGACGTATCATACTTTTTTACGGTATAAGAAATAGTGGACTTTACTAACTCAATTCTGATGAAATCACGAAGCAGATCATTTGCCCTTATTTCAACAAAGGAAGCATGAACCTCTTCTTTTATAAAACCCCTTTTTTCTTGGTCCCAATTCAATACTAAGCAAGCCCGAACTAATTGAATACTTGTGTGAGAAATTCCTCGAATTGACTTGCTATTTCCATAAAGTATATAATTGACAATTCGAAGTTGTACATTATCCTTTTCCTGCAAGAGATCCTGAGGAAAAAGTGTTGCTAAATTTATCCCATCGGATATTTCATATGGGACTACGGGCCGAACCAAAACAAAATACTTTTTTTTTATAGGTGTGATCCGTTGAACATAGATCCAATTTTTAAATTTTTTTGATCCCTTATAATTTTTATTTTCCATTCCTGGTGGTATCAAAATGCCGCCGTGCCTAGATATTTTTTCCGCCTCTCCAGGAAAATGAATATCTCCAGAAAAAATTTTCAGTTCAATACTCCTTTTTTTTCTCTCCACTCGGACTAATCCACCTACTCGGCTTCTTGTATTTATATTTAAAGCAAGTCGTGTATCTACTCCAACGATACTATTGTTTCGGACCATTATGGGCGAAGATACGGGGAAGATATGCACTTCCTCGGGAATGAAAAAAAATCGATCTACTCTCATTTGCATTTGGTATTTCGGACTAAATTCTTTTGCTCCTCGATACTCAATCAAATCCTCTTTTTTTACGATTGAATCTACTTCGACAATCCCATATTTAGTAATTCCCGAACTGCTTCTTCTATATCGCGGATCATCAAAATAAGCAAGAATACTATTTTTACGTAAAATACCATTTATAGGTATTTTAATAGAAATACAAAAAGATGGTATTAGTTTCTTTTCTCGTTCTTGATCATATTGTAAGGGAATCACGAATCTATTTCTTCGCTTTTTAGCCAAGGAATCATCGGAATTCTCTTGACAAATAGAGGGATCTATGAGATTCCAATGACCATTGGATATGATTCGATAAGGTTTTGAATACTCAAAAATTTGCCCATCCTTTTTACTTTTACCAAAAAATTTATGTCTTACTTGATCATTAGTCAAATCAAAGATATTTCTTTCTTCGACAGAAAAAGAATTAGAATTCATTTGATCTTGATCCTTGTGGAGTGAAAAAGACACTATACTGGATCTGCATAGACATCCTGCTAATATCCATAAATGACTTGTTTTTGGTACTAGATGAACATTACTATACGGATATTCGGGCGCATGATGCACATCAGTACTCCAGTGCATTTCTCCTTCTGACTCAGAATAAATATGTTTTAGAACCCTCTCCTTAAAACGAAAAGTGGACGTTCCGGCACGAATCTCGGCAATCACTTGTTCCGATTCTACATATTGATCATTTTGAACTAAAATCAAACTTTTTGTTGGAATATTAACA